TCGAAAGATCAGAAAAAAAACAAGTAAAAATAGATTCAAATAATAGGTTAAAGTTTTCATTGAACGCAATTCTAACTAACCCTAAGCGTGAAAAAAAATCTATTGGAATAAACAAAATAGGTAAAAAACCCCCTCGATGGTCATACAAATTAATCAATGAGTTGGAACAACATTTTAAAAAACGACGAAAAGAACAAGGCATAATGCAAGGGCTGGATCACCAGCTTCGAACAAGAAGATTTAAACGTATAGCTTTTTTAACTCGTTCCAGACGAAGTTTTAAGAAGTCTCATTTCAAGAATTATAATCTTTATACAAAATTTAATAGAGATTCGGGTTTTATAAGTTATTTAGAAGAACCGGATTTTCGTCGAGCCGTAATAAAAGGATCTATGCGCGTTCAAAGGCGTAAAATGGTTATTTGGGGACCCTCTCAAGGAAATCCCCATTCCCCCCTTTTTTTGGAAAAAATGGAGGATTTTCCTTTTCCTATATCCAACCTAATGAAACTTTTTTTTAATATTAGAGATTGGTTGGGTAAAAAGTCAGAATTCGAAATTTTAGATCAACAATTCCAAATAAAAAAAAATAACCAGGAAGACGCAATGGAATTCTGGGATAACATTCCATATGCACAAAAAACAAGAAGTCTTCTGTTACTAGCTCAATCAATTTTTAGAAGATATATTAAATTACCCTTATTCATAATAGTTAAGAATATTGGCCGTATTTTATTACGGCAATCTCCGGAATGGTATGAGGATTTCCAAGATTGGAATAGAGAAATTTATCTAAAGTGCAGCTATAATGGTCTTCAATTCTCCAAAACGGAATTTCCTAAAAATTGGTTAAGAGAAGGTTTTCAGATCAAAATCCTATATCCTTTTCATTTGAAACCTTGGCACAGATCTAAACTACGACTCTCTGATAGCGATCGAAAGCAACAGGATTATTTTGATTCTTGTTTTTTAACAGTTTTGGGAATGGAAACAGAATATCCTTTTGGGCCTCCTCGAAAAACACCTTCCTTTTTTGAACCTATTTTTAAAGATATAGACTATAAAGTCGAAATCAGAAAATTCAATTTTAGAGTTCGAAGAGTTTTAAAAAAACTAACAAAGAAACAAACAAAAGCTGTTTTATTTGTAAAACAAATAAGAAAAGAACTTTTAAAAGGAACAAAAATTCCATTATTTATACCGAGAGAAATATATGAATCAAGTCAAACTCAAACAGAAAATGATTCTATAATCAGTAATAAGATAATTCATGAATCACTTAGTCAAAATCGAGCTACAGGTTGGACAAATTATTTACAGACAAAAGAAGAAATGAAACATAGAATTGATAGAAGAAACACAATCAGAAATCAAATAGAAAAAATGAAAAAAAATAAAAAGAATAATGGAGAATCACCCCCAAAAATTTGGAAACTATTAAAAAGAAAAAATATTGAATTATTAATTCAATTTTGCATTGAAAAAATATACATTGATATCTTTCTATGTATCATTAATATGCGCAGAATCACTCTATACCTTTTTATGGAATCAACAAAAAAAATTGTTGAGAAATACATTGACAATAATAAAAGAAATCAAGATCAAGAAAGGATTAATAAAACAAAACAAAATCAAATTGACTTTATTTCGCCTATGACTATAAAAAAGATATTTGATAATCTTAGAAATAGTAAGCGAAAGTCACATATTTTTTTTTATTTATCTGACTTGTCACAAAAATATGTATTTTTAAAATTATCACAAACCCAAGCAATTAACTTCAATAAGGTAAGATCTATTCTTCAATATAATGGACCATCTTTTTTTCTTAAGAATGAAATAAAGGATTTTTTTGGAAGACAAGGAATATTTGATTCCGAAATAAGACATAATAAACTTCCAAATTATGGAATGAATCCATGGAAAAACTGGTTAAGAGGTCATTATCAATACGATTTATCTCAGATTACATGGTCTAGATTAGTCCCCCAAAAATGGCGAAATGGGATAAATACCTCTCAAAATAATGATTTAAAGAAATGGTATTCCTATGAAAAAGACCCTTTTTTTGATTACAAAAAAAAACAAAATTTGAAAGTCTATTTATTATCAAATAAAGAGGATAATTTTGAAAAAAACTATAGATATGATCTTTTATCATATAAATATATTCATTCTGAAACTAAGAAGAAATCCTGTATTTATAGAACATCATTCGAAAGAAATAAGAAGCAGGAAAATTCCACCAGAAATAAAGAAAACTTTTTTAACATACTCAAGAATATTCCTATGAAGAATTATCTAGGAAAAAGTGATATTATATATATGGAAAAAAATACGGATAGAAAATATTTGGGGTGGAAATTTAATACAAAAATTCAGGTTGAACCTAATAAGGACCAAATAAAGGATCAATTTCATATTTTTTATCTTCCAATTGATTCAAATTGCGAAATCAATTACAAAAGGGTCTTTTTTGATTGGATGGAAATATCTTT